GAAAAATTCAAATTCAGATACATAAAAATTATATAGTAACTGAAATAGTCTTTTATTTTCTTTTGAAAAAGCAGAAAAAATTTTCTTAGAAGTAAGAAGACTATTCCGATTCGCTTTTTCGTGGAAAAATAATCGTAATAAATGCAAAGAAGGAACATCTTGGATACGAGATTGAAGGATTTGTATCAAAATACCCAAATGCATAGGATAGGGTATTAAGATATCTGATTTACAATTTAAATGCGATAATTTATCTTCCAAAAATGAAAATGTTGAATGAATAGATCGTAAATTGTGAAATTTTGCTATTTCTTTTTCTTTCGAAGAATATACTAATTGTAATGAGAATGGAATTTCCACAATGACTGTAAAACTTTCTGATATCATCTCAGAAAAGAAACGATAACAAAAATAATTGTTGTGTCGACAAAATCTTTTTTTTTTTTTTTTTGAATGATTAAACGAATTAATCAAATAATTTTGTTGATACATTTGAGTAATTAAACGTTTAATAAGTACTAAACTAAAATTATTCTCATAATCAAAAATTTCTATGTTTTCGTAAAAAACGGAACCGTTTAACCCACGATCATAAGAAAATGTATAAATATACTCCTGAAAAAAAAGTGGATATAAGAAGTAGAAGTATTGTTGACGAGATTTTTCTTTTTCGAAATATCTTTGTAATTCTACCATTTGAATTTCCGTTTGAACTAAAAGTAATAAGCATTTCTTTTTTTTTCAAACAATACATAGTGCAATATGGCCCGAACGAGGTATGTATTAGAAAATCGTTACCTGGAAAGGCGTATAATCCATGAGCCTTTTTCCCACTCTTTTGCATCTTTCGATTAGATTTATTTTTTTTTGTTCTAATTATATTGCAAAGACTTTATTTTTACAATCCAATTGCTCTTTTGACTTTGGAAAAATTGATTTTTATCAATATACTGTTTCTTTTACACATCCGCATACAACTTATAATTAATAAAAAGAATAATTAGGATAAAAAAAAAGAAAAGATCAATGGTTTACTTATAGTAAACCAAATCTTTGAATTTCCCACATAAGATAAGGTACTAATTCATTTTTAACCTAGAATTAGATTTAGATTGGGTAATGATTCAAATTTAAGAACATGATTTTGTACTCTTTATTTTATCAAAATTAGAGCCAGCTAGAAGGTTCTATCCATTTATTCGATAGACCTAACTCTAAATGAAATCCTTTGTTTTTTTTTATCTTACAAAAAAAATAAAAAAAGTGCTTTGTAACTGCTCTAATTATAAAGGAATCATGCCAAGAGTAAACCCTAAAAAAAAAATTAAAGAATAAGAAATTTATTTAATTACGACATGCTATTTTTTCCATTTATTCCCTTTGAGGATCAGTCGCGGTCTTATAGACTCTACCAATAGTCTGGACGAATTTTGTGCTTCATCCAAATGTGTAAAAGATCACAGTCGCACTTAAAAGCCGAGTACTCTACCATTGAGTTAGCAACCCATAAAAAAAAGATATGGAGATAGGATTCATTCAATTAAAGTAATTACATTATAAGGTTCTGTCAAACAATTAAACTACTAACATATTAAAAAAAGGGTTTTTGATCAATTAGAAAAAAATTAGTGAATTTCCTAATCCAAACGGAAAAATTGGGACATACAGACTCTTTTTTTATTTATTCTAATTTTACTTACTTCTAGACAAGACCCGCAATGTAATAAATTATAAAAAAATACAGCAAGACGAATTCCTCATTTTAGTTAAATAAAGTACAAGAAAAACCCAATATATATATATAGATATAGAAAACTCAAATGGATCGTGGATAAGATACCTTTTTTTTTATTCATCATCCATTCTATTTGTTCAACACACCATTGTCAATAGAAATGCAATGTAGATGGAATTCTTTTTTTTTTATTTAACCCCCCAAAAATGATTCGAAGAGAAATCGCGAAATTCCATACTTGTTGTTTGGTCAATATATATAATATATGTATACTCTATCTCTTTTCTATAATTAAAAAAAAAGAAAATTTTGGATTAAGAAAAAGGTTTTAACAAAAAAAGGGGGCTATGAATGAAATGATAAATTTGGTATATAAATTTGAATTTTATTAAAAATTAAGAAAAAATAATTAAAGGATCCGTTGTTGTACTATAGGAAGAATAGTTATACTGATTTGGTATACTCAAAATACACCTTTGGTGCAAAATTGACAATCTCATAAAAATGAAATACCAGTAATTTTTTACTGATTCCATCTTTTGCGGAATTACTTTTTTTTTTGAATATACAAAAATGTGTGGAGCTCGCCATGTCTGGAAGCACGGGAGAACGCTCTTTTGCTGATATTATTACCAGTATTCGATACTGGGTTATTCATAGCATTACTATACCCTCGCTATTCATTGCAGGTTGGTTATTCGTCAGTACGGGTTTAGCTTACGATATATTTGGAAGTCCTCGTCCAAACGAGTATTTCACAGAAAACCGACAAGGAATTCCATTAATAACAGACCGTTTTGATTCTTTGGAACAACTCAATGAATTTAGTAGATCCTTTTAGGAGGCTCCCAATGACTATAGATCGAATTTATCCCATTTTTACAGTACGATGGTTGGCTATTCACGGATTAGCTGTACCTACCGTTTTTTTTTTAGGTTCAATATCAGCAATGCAATTTGTCCAACGATAAACCTAACTCCCATTATTATTATAGAACTATGACACAATCAAACCCAAATGAACAAAATGTTGAATTGAATCGTACGAGTTTATACTGGGGTTTATTACTCATTTTTGTACTTGCTGTTTTATTTTCGAATTATTTCTTCAATTGAGAGGGAACACTTTTACCCCATTCGGAAAGATACTATCCTTATTATTATACATGACTGTTTTTGTCTCTAGCATGACTATTTGAAAAAATCTAATATGGGGAGGAAAGCTGGGGAAATGGCCGATACTACTGGGAGGATTCCGCTTTGGCTAATAGGTACTGTAACTGGTATTCCTGTGATCGGTTTAATAGGTGTTTTCTTTTATGGTTCATATTCGGGGTTAGGCTCATCCCTATAGTAATTAGCTAGATTAGGACATGAAAAAAAAAGAACTTAGTGGGTCCTTACCCTCGTTTAGCTAACTAGAGTGGAAAGGGCCCGCCGGGTTCATACTGTTCTGTTAAAATAAAATAAGAATTTTTTTTATGTCTTAATTATATTTGTGAAAAATTCATTATTTCATAATCCCTGCCTCTCACCCCTAATATTTATTCACCTTTACAAAGTAAAAAGAAAAAAAGAATAAAACAATTTTGCGAATAGAATAATCCAATAGATTTTTTATTTTTACAGAATAAATGTTATGCAAATATATTCTTTATTCTTTTATACTATTCCTTTCCTTAGTATTCTTAGTAAAAAAACCTTAATGATTTGGATATCCCGAAAAATCCAACCCATCGTTCATTTCAATCGAAAGAAATTATTTTTTTCCATAAATTTGCAATTTTACTTTGAACAAGTCAAGAAACTCCATTTGCTTAAAACAAAAGATTTCAATTTTAATACCAAAAAGAAAAAGTCGACACAAGAAAGGATTTTCTTGTGTCGAATAGAAAACGCAAAGCATTAATAATTCTTCCTATTTGTTCCTCTAACTTTTTGGGGCCTTCCCTTGTTTTCTTTTTTATACCTATTTCTTTTTTTATTTTATACCCATTTTTATTTTATTAGTATTACATAGAACAAAAAGTGGAGTATATATATATTATTTTGGACATACCACACCCGCAAAGGGCAAAGGGACTTCTTTCTTGGATTTTTTGATCATAAAACAAAGAATTGTATCCATAGAGAAAGAGAAAAAATGGGATCTGGATTACCCATTGAATGAGAAGAAATCTTTGGATCTAGAAATTCATTTCATACAATTGAACCTTTTCAAATTGTTTCTTTTTAAGAACCAAAAAGATTTGTGCAAAAATAACAGATGCAAAGAAAAACAAAAGGCCTTGGACGCGTAATGGATCTTGAAGTACTATTTCTGCATCTCCTTGCCCAAACCCTCCTACGTTGGGATTGCTCGTTAATGATTGATCAAGTTTGATAGATTCACCCTCTGAAACAAGAAGTTCCGGCCCTGGAGGTATAATATTAACTACTTGGCGGCCCCCGGGTACATCAACTATGCTTATTTCATATCCTCCCTTTTCTTTACGTACTATTTTGCTTACTATACCTGCAGATGTAGCATTATAGACCGTATTGTTACTCTTGTTACCATTAGGATAAATTTGACCTCTTCCTCGATTGCCGCCTACATATATGGGATATTTCAAAAAATGAACGTCTCTTTTGGTAGCGGGATCAGGGGAAAGAATAGGAAAAACAATTTCACTATATTTTTGACCAGGAACCGGCCCTATTACAAGAATATTCTTTTTATTGGGGCGATAACTCTGAAAAGAAAGATTTCCTATTTTTTCTTTCAATTCAGGTGAAATACGATCGGTGGGAGCTAATTCGAACCCCTCAGGCAAAATAAGAACAGCACCCACATTCAACCCCCCTTTTTTACCATTAGCAAGAACTTGTTTTATTTGCAGATCATAAGGAATTCGAACAACTGCTTCAAATACAGTATCGGGGAGCACCGCTTGTGGAACTTCAATATCCACGGGTTTATTAGCTAAATGGCAATTTGCGCAGACAATTCGCCCAGTCGCTTCTCGTGGATTTTCATAACCCTGCTGTGCAAAAATAGGATATGCGTTCGAACTGGATGCTCGAGCTATTACATATAATATAATCATCGATACAGAAAGAGATCGAGTTATATATTCTTTTACCCAAGAAAAAATATTTCTATTTTGCATGTTCAATCGTAAATACCGGAATTTCTACAATAAATTACTTAGGGAGTTCGTTTAATTCCCTAGATATGAGTCTGTTGTTATTCTACTGTAATAGTTCTACTAGAATGATAAATACTCGAACAAGACAAAATAGAAAAAATTGAACTACGACTATAAACATTTTTTTTAAGATTCTGGTTTGCTGGGTTCGATATCGGGGAATCTAATAAGTTCTTCATTCATTCATTGAATCATAAATCACTACTAGTGACGGAGATAGATTATTTAAATAAAAAAAAATTCCATATTTTATAACTGTATCTAGAATAACTGGAAGAGTAGAAACAAGAACAGATAGAATTTGATCGTTATGAGACAACCCAAAATCCTTATAAACCAAAGAGATTATGAGTTCCCAACCACGGGTTGAATGAAATCCTATACAAAAATCGGCAACTAAAATAATTAAAAAAGCTTTTATTGTATCACTTAAGTTATAGAAGAATTCCTGAATCCAAGAATTAAAAAAGGCAAGTTGCTTATTAGCAAAAAGAGAATAACCACTGAGAATAGTGAAATAGATTAAATTAGTCGAGAAATGCAAAATGATATGGAGATGGTATTCATTCTGTGTTTTGATCAATTGTATTGTTTCCTTGTGTATTCCTATATGAAGTTTTTGTATATGTGTCTCTGAAAACTCCGTTATTATTTCTCCTAATAGAAAAAGCTCTTCTAATTCGATGAATCCTTCTAGAACGCTTTTCTCATCAATAATATTCAAGAGATTTTCAGATTGACCAATATTCCACCAATTAGTAAGCCAAAGTTCCAGAGTTTTTTTTAATGCGAGAGAAATCCACCAAGGCAAAAATAGTATAGGAATTATAGGAATAAGATACAGAAAAGAAGGCGCTGCTTTCCTTTTCTTCATTTTTTATTTATGAATTGACAATGAATTTGTTTGGGCTATTTCTTTTTCTTTAAAACAGAAATCTTGAATAACAAGGTATTGAAATTATAGATTTATTCCTCTTTTCGGATTTATTAATCTAATTTTTATTTGTTTTTGAAAGATGGAATAGAGAAATAGAGCTAGTAAAAAAAAAGTAAAAAAGTTTTAGTGTATTTAGTGTAAAAGAATTAATTTGGATATCATATGTATATAACACATTTTTGGTATAGTTTATAATCAATTCCAATCGAATGCAGTTGGATATGAGATAGTAATATAATATTGAGAATTATTCTACAGGGGTTTTTTCCTATGCTAATTGCTGTTACATGAAAAGGAAAAAATAAAAATATTTTACATTCCGAAAACCCTTCAATTGAATAAAAAAGAACAATTAGCAAATTTGTTTTTCCCCCATGTTGAAAAAACATTTTTTCTTTTATTTCTTTAAACTTTAAAAAACGGCAATAGGTACACGCAAGAAATAGGCCAATTCGGCAGCTCTTTCTTCTATTTTCTCCGGAGTCAAAAAAATCTCATCAGTACGAGTCAGGGGAATAGACCCTTGTCCTTTGATTTCCATATAAAGAACAGGGTAAGGATAAAGGCCCTCGTTAACCTTAATTCGGATTGATTGGATATCCTTCATGAAGAATTGAAGAAAAATACGACGATTCTTTCCCGGGAATCCCCACCGAAAAATGCACACTATTCCTTCTTTTCTATCAAATCGATCATAACCACTACCTACATTCCATACAATTGTACACCACAAATAGGAGCTCATAAATAAACCTGCAATTCCATAGAAAGACATTATGATCCCTTGCGGAAAAAAAGGAATTTGTTGAGAAGGAAATGAGAATATAAGATTTTTATTAAGATAACCGGAAGTTCCAACCATTAAAAATCCTAATGAACCTAGAAAAAGAATAAAGGCCCAGTAAAAATTGCTTCTTTTTCGGGAACCTTTTAGAAGTTCTATCCATATATGTTCTGATCGCCAATTCATATATTTATATATATTATATTACTATATTACTATCTCATATCCAACTGCATTCGATTGGAATTGATAAAATAATCTAAATAACTTTGCCTTCATTCCTCAAAATTTGAAAATAACTTTTCTCAATTCGTATTTTTTTAATGTAGACTAATGAACTCAATATACTGACTTTCTATTAAAATAAATTGAAAAAAATGGATCGGCAAAAAGCGAATATTTGCCGATCCATTTTTATTTGAATTTGAAACTTACTATACCCGACGTATACATGCATTTACGCAAATATCATGTAAAATATCATGTATTGATTTGTATAAGTATAAAAGTTCTTTTATTTGTATTGTATATATTTTATTTGTATTGTATATAAAAAATGTATATAAAAAAGAGTCATATATAATATATAATACCTACCATAACCATATTTTAATTAGACTAAAAAAATATTTCTATCTATTTAAAATAAAGATTGATAAGATTAAGATTTAGCCTTATATGATAATGATCCTATATGATTTAGACAATCTTATTTTGTTGCATATAAAGAAATAGAGAAGTCATTGCAATTGCTGGAAATACTAAACCGACTAAAGGCACAAAAATCGAGGGTAAGTGAAGATCTGTCATAAAATAGGTACCTCAATTACATGGAATATTTCTATCTATTTAGAAGAATATCTTATGATATAAAGTATACACATTATAAGAAGGATTCACACTTTTCTAAAAAAAGGAAAATAGATCAACTCAAATAAATTAAACAAAGTCTTGGTTTTGTAAAAATATCTTTAACAAACAAATATACAATGATCAAAAATTCGAAAGAATTCTCTTTGGTAAGAATTCCCCTTTGATCGAAAACATTCGTCTTTTGCTTTTTTTTAATTCAAGAAATAACATAATAGTAGAACAATTTCCATCTAAACTTCTTCCTTCAAGCTAAAAGGATTCTTTTTTCCACAATAGCCCAATAGAATAAAAAAAGTGCAAAGTCTATTACCCCATTCAGAAAGCATAGGTCGTAATAAAGCGGAAGCACTAAAAAGAATTTTTATCCATAAAAGTGAGCTTTTTGCAGCGTAAAGAAGGTAAAGTTTTTTGTTTCTAAAACTTTTTATTACTTTTAAGAGCAGTAAACCATAATATCCTTTTCCAAGGATTTTTCTTAATAAAAAAAAATTGCGTTAAACTGTATTACTACATAAAGGAGTATCTTATCCTAAACCCTAAAAAGGGCTTGTTTTCAAAAGTTTTTGTCACTCTTGATTTGGTTTCAAAAAAACAATAAAAATTCTTTTTTGGAAATAGAAATTAAAAATTAATTTAAATCAATATCAGTTATCTATTGATTTATATATATATATATATCGTTTCTTGGCTTAACACAATACGCGCATTAGGTTAATTTTAATTCCTATTTTTATTTAATCTATTTCATGCAATGAAAAAAGAGAATAGAACGCTATAGGAGAATATAAATCGTAATAGGAGAATATACATCGTATAAGAGAGATCCATGTGTAACAAGTAACAATTTTTTTTAGCTTGGGCTTTACATATACATCTATTATTTTTTATAATATTAAAAGAAAATAGCAATTAGAAATTGCTAAAAGAGCAAAACAACTAATACAAATAATTCTAGTTAATGGTTCTACGATGTTGTATTTGCTCGCTATTTTGCAGTTTTTGAGTTTAAATCCTTTTTTCTGTAACGTTTTTATTTCTACTACAAAATAGAAAGAAAAAGAAAAGGGTTAAAATACAAAAAATTAAAGAAAAAAATAAATAAAAATAAAACAACATTTCCTAAAAAAAACAGCTACTTTGTTTTTAAGTTAGGTATTGAAAAGGGAGAATTACAATTCCAAAATTAGTAATTCTTTTTTTATTATTTCTATTTGGCGGCATGGCCAAGCGGTAAGGCAGGGGACTGCAAATCCTTTATCCCCAGTTCAAATCTGGGTGCCGCCTGAGGAAAAATTGAAAAAAATACCTTAGTATTTTGTACTAATTGAATTCAAAGATTTCTTTCCTGTGCCTTAGCATAATCAGGACTATAAATATTGGATTTTGCAATTCCATAGTTCTAAAAAAAGGGGTTAGAAAAAATTTTTTTATTCAAAAAGAGTTCCACCGTCTCATGCCCCCCAGCGGGAGGCACTTTGCTGCTTATGCTTCGGAAACAATTACCGGAAATTAAATGTAGAATTTTCACATTCTATAGATTTTTCCGAATAATGCTACTTTTCTATTATTTAACCCTTTCACTTTCCCAACTTTAACCTTTGTTTTTTGTTTGTCAATCATAGACCAAACACTCTTTTTGTTTAATTCGAAAGTCATTTGTACTCTTCTAAAGAATTTGTTTTAGAACGCGGCTCTTCTTGAGATTGCGAATTTTTTGAATCTCCTTTCAGAGCTTACGAGTCTACTCTTTGGTCCTTCCTTGTCCATACACGACTCAGATATGAAGAAGTTGTCTTGTTTTGGATCTCATCCCCCCTCTTAAAGCTTGGATCAACCATTAAGCCCTTGTTAGCTTTTTTGAGGGAATATGAACTTTGAAGCTCCTTTTTAAAGCTTAGGTATGATTTTTGTTCTCTTGTAGAATTTTTTCTTAGACCAGCTCGAGGTGAATCGGGAGAATTTCTTGGATCTGTAGTTCTTGTCACCAGTAGTCTAGCAACTAATCTATCATTATTAAGAAAAGGTAAGAAAGATAAAATACGAGCTTGTTTTATAGCACTAGTAATTAATCGTTGTTGTTTTAATGTTAATTTTGTTATTCGTCTTTTAAAAATCTTTCCTTGATCACTAATAAATCGATAAAGTAAATCCACGTTTCTATAATCAATGCGATCCCCCGATTCAATAGGGGGTAACCGCCTTTGAAAAGATCGTTTATAAAGATGAAAAGGTCGTCTATATTTACGAAAAGATCGCTCGGATTTACGAAAGGGTTGCTTGGTCAATTTATCTATCATTTATTTATTTATTCGGTATCTCGAAATTATTCATTGCAAAAGAGCATAAAAAAAGTTAAAGAAAAGAAATCCTATTGTATTTTTTTTATTTATTTGTATATATTTTTTTTATAATAAGATTAAGATATATATAGTAAATTTAGTAAATTGTTACTCTTCGCTTTCTTCTTCGGAAAGATTAGGGATACCCTCTGACCCTCGATTCATTTTTTCAATCTTTTTCTTTTTCTTTATTTCTCCGTGAATTATATGCTTGTGACAATAGCGGCAAAATTTTCGCAATTCTAATCGACTGGGTGTATTGTGACGATTCTTTTGAGTAAAATATCTAGAGATCCTGGTTGATTTTTTATTCATAGCCTTTTGAGCACAACTAGTACATTCCAAAATAATTCCGACTCGAATAGCTTTAGTTTTTCCCTTGGCCATGAATTTCCTTTCTATTTTGAATCGACTTAATGTAACTCTTCGATTTTGATCCAAATCGAAGAAAAAGAAAAGGTTAGAATAGAATAACTCAAAATCTTGGAATTAGGGAAAAAAAAATGGAGTCTAATTTAAACTATTAAATTTAAATAAAGTATCGAAAAAGTACAAGATAAAGAACTATTTGGAAAATTTCTCTATCTTTCTAAACTAAACAATTCTTTCCTTTCAAAATACTAACGAAAAAAGGGCCCAACCCCATTAAGAGTTAAGAGAGATCTATTCTTAATTGTCCGATCTCTTTAAAATAGTGAAGACCACTCGTGTAGGCTGAGCGCGCTTTTCAAGGAAATAGGCAATAGTGGGAATACCAAAATAAATGATATTCTTTATCAGATCGTAAAACCCTCTTTTAGAGAAGCTATTCCTTCTCTTTTAGATCGACCATCCATTACAACAATATTTAATTCATTAATCTAATGTATTAGACTACAATTTGTATTGATACCCTTTTTGTTTTTTCTATTTTCTTAAACTCATGACTAAAGTTGAGTCATTTGAACTTTCTTCTAAGGAAAATCTTTCCAAACTCCTTATTAAGTTGTCTCGACTCTAAATTCTTTTGCCTATTGTATTATTTGTTATGAGAGAAATTCTAAAAGTATTTGCTTGTTTCGGAATACTTTATCTTTATTTTGTAAAAGAATTAGATTTAGACAGAACTTCCAATCTTTTCTTTTTTTTATAAAAGAAATGGAATACGAACCCTTGTGATAGGTGTTTGATTGAAATGATTTTACCAATTTAAACAAAATGGGTTTATTTCGTAAAATTACTTACTTTTTTTTCTTTCGATTGAGAATTTACTTCCAAAGCGAATTTAACTTATTAGTTTTCGCTAATCCTCAATTTTTTCCCTTGAAAAAGGAATCAATCCTTTCTTCTCAGGCTCCATTATGTATTATTTATTTCACTTACAAGCCAACACAAACAAAAAAGGGTTATGAAAGAAAAAAAAAGATTATGTCGAACCAAGAGAATCCCCATTATTATAATAATAATTATAATACTTTATAATACTATAACTATATAATATATATACTCTATATAAAATATATAAATATAAAGTTATATATATATAGTTATATATATAAATAATATAATATTATTTATATACAAATAAAAAAGAAAGAAAATGATAGATATAAAAATTCCACAGTGGATATGTAATTGATTCTATCATATGAATGGAGGATTAGAAATCCTCTGGAGTATAAAAAAATAAAAAATAACTTCTTATAAGAAGTTATTAATACAACACACTTCAAAATTCAAAGTTCTTTTATTATCAAGAGAATAAGTTGCTTTTTTTATGTCATCTCCCTCGAACCCTGGGACGATAGGATTCGAACCTACGAATGGCGGGACCAAAACCCGATGCCTTACCACTTGGCTACATCCCAATAAACCCGTCGCAAGATCTCGTTTTTCCTAATTTCACTATTATTAAAAGAAATCTTTTTTCCATTGTCAAATTTCTTTTTTAACTTCAAAAAAAAATCTTGAATAGAATATCTCGTTGCTAGTATCCTACACATATTGATAATATAGAATGAAAAGATTTCATTGATCATTACACAGAATTTCATTAAGATATTGTATGAAAGTAAAAAATCCTTCCATTCTCTTTTGAGAATAAGAATACAAGGGGGTATTCACTTTTTTGGGGAGTTCGAAGAACAAAAAGACTTTTTTAATTGGCCTTTTTCTTTTTTTCCTTAATAACTCCATCAAAAAAATTATTCAATTAAAAATCCTTTTTATGCTTAATATCTTTAGTTTAATCTGTATCTGTCTTAATTCTATCCTTTATCTGAGTAGTATTTACCTAATCAAATTACCTGAAGCTTATGCTATTTTCAACCCAATCGTGGATGTTATGCCTGTCATACCCCTATTCTTTTTTCTATTGGCCTTTGTTTGGCAAGCTGCTGTAAGTTTTCGATAATTTTTTGAATGTCTCGCTAAATTGATCATGTATTCATTTGAACTTTTATTCAAATGAAGGATAAAATCAAATAAAGGGCTAAGCTCAGATAACTTTTCTATTAGAAATTTATAAAATTTCTAATAATAATAATAATTTATAATACATATTAAAAATATGAAACCCCAATTCAAAAATAGAAAAATATAATATATTGAATAAATAGTAGTATTAGATAGTCATAATAGCAAATTGCATTATTGATATGAGATATGATAATAAATTTGCAAGAAATTCTTATATATTTTTTTTATAGAGAGGGTTAAAAAAAAGCAAATATTAATAAATCGAGGGGATAAGTAAAAAAAAATAGGTAATCTATTCCCTAAGAAAAAGGATCTTGGATATTGTATAATGCTTACTCTCAAACTTTTTGTTTACACAACAGTAATATTCTTTGTTTCCCTCTTTATCTTTGGATTTTTATCTAATGATCCGGGGCGTAATCCTGGGCGTGAGGAATAAAAAAATTTTTTTTTATCTCTTTTCTTCAAAATATTATTTGTCTCCTACATTTTTCTATAATGAAATCATAGGATCATAATTCTTTCCAATTTTAAAGTAAGTACTCAATTAAATGAGAGGAGACGGAAAGAGAGGGATTCGAACCCTCGGTACAAATAACTCGTACAACGGATTAGCAATCCGCCGCTTTAGTCCACTCAGCCATCTCTCCTCGTTTAAAATAAAAAAACAAGGATTTTTATCAATCCTTGTTTTTTCTTTATTATTATTTTATTATATTAAATTATATTAATATTATCTTTTTTTTCTAGTTATTATAAAAATAAAATGGGATTTGATTTTTTTGGAAGCGATAATTGCATTATAATTTTAATTAGATTCAAAAAAACCAAACAAAGTCCAATTTTTTTTAATAATAAAAAACATGGAAAAGATTAATAATTTGGATTAAGAACTTAATTTAATTTAGGTTAATTTGTATAAAAACTTAAAATATCTGATTTTGTACGAAGAGTTTATTCCCCCGGTTTGGTCTCTTTCTGTTTAAGCGCTGGCCAGGCCAAGCCCTCTCTTTTTTGATTTATCAAATAAATAAAATAAAATCCCTCATAAGTCAGAAAATTTTATTATGATGAAAATTTTATATAAATTGTCTTGTTATTGAAGTAGCAACAATAAGAATTCATTCCCATTATTATAGTGAAAATTTTTTGTACCATTTTTCCTATTATTTATTTCTAATTGATAGAACAGAGAGTTAAGTAAAAAAGAGTTGGAAAATAAGGAATAATTTATCTACTCACGTATAGAAATTTGCTAATATGGTTACTATACATTTAACCATATTAAACAATAATATTTTTCGTTTTATAAATGAGATAAAACAAAACGCAATACAATAGAATTCATTTACCTATGTAAGTTCAAAAGAAGAGCTTTATTTGAACAGTTTAAACTGTTCAAATAACTAAAATTTCGAATTCATAAGATCCAAAACTGGAAATTGAAAATAAATAATAAAAAAAAAGGAAAGAAATATATATATATAATAGATCTATTTGCTAATTCGACTTTAGCCCTTTCTTCAGATCTGAATTTTAGGTAGGAATCGAACCATTCGTGCATTAAAAATTATGCATTTTTTAATAACTTACTAGCAAACAATTTAAATAAAAAAACTTTTTTTGTTCTTTTATTAAAATTGTTATATTTTTATTTCTATTTTTCTATTCTGAAACAAGTTTAAACAAGCTTATTAACTCTTTTTGTAAAATCCCCAGGAATAAAATAACAAAGAAAATGCGTAGAATTTTTAAGATTTGAATAGATTTACCCCCTTCCCTTATTTGCCAAATAAATGGTGTATTCATATATAATAATGAACGTGCAGCGGGTATAGTTTAGTGGTAAAAGTGTGATTCGTTCTATGAAATACTTAAGTAGTTAAAGGATCCGTTAGTCCTTTTTCATATTGTGATTAAAAACTTTATTTCGAAAAAGGGGTTCGCCCTTTTCCTTTCATTCAATAGTATATTTGAGGAAGAAAATAAATTCTCATGATTTTATACCTAAAGGCCAATTAAAATTGGATAAAAAAAGACAAATGGTTTTATAGATATGGAATTGTGAAGCAAAATAGTTTGAATTAAACAAACTCCTCCAACAGAAAAAGTCCGAACAAAGGGTCAATGGATAAAGATACAAAAACATATTTCCAATCGTAACTAGATCTTCTATTTTCTTGTTGAAAAAGAGAATTAAAGTAAAATAGCTAAAAGGGATGGTTTTAGTTTACTATAATCATTAGCCTATTATTTACGCTCGGTGGAAACAAAATTCTTTTCCTTGGGATCCATCGAATAGAAATAGAGAACGAAGTAACTAGATTAGAGAAATTTAATATACTTTCTATCCTCTAGAAGGATCATCTAAAAAGCGGCTATATTTGGGCAGATTTTGAAGCGGAAAAGCTAACATAGATGTTATGAATGGAATGTTTTTCTTTGGGAAAACATCTCTATTACATAAAGGAGCCGAATGAAACCAAAATTTCGTGTTCGGTTTTGAATTAGAGACGTTCAAAAGGATCAAGCAACGTCGACTATAACCCCTAGCCTTCCAAGCTAACGATGCGGGTTCGATTCCCGCTACCCGCTCCATATTCTTTTATCATATATGTCAGAACAATTTTACTATGTATTGTATTTATTATTTTTTTCCTTCCTAAAAAATTTTCTTTGTAATT